CCATTTCTTCTGACTCTTTTTCAAATTCGATAAATGTTGGTTGATCGTATATTTCATTATAGTTATATGATTCAGAGTATCATTTCCTATTTGATCCCTTTGAATTCCATATTCGAAGTTGCGATCGGATCTATTCATTAAAAAGAATCGATTCGATACATTTCTTATGTACCCATAGGTGCTATATTGGATTTGAATCAGATTTCGGATCAATCTATATTGATTGACTGCCTCCATTATGTTGTTGCTAGCAAATACCGCTGTTTTTAGTTTGGGATCTTCCAAATCATTCCCGCAGTAGATCCGGACCGATTTTTTTCTGATCCTTCGAGAAAAAGATTCATTCTCCTCATAAAAAAGAGGAGGTAGAACCAATAAAGATTTCTTTTTCGATTCATCTCTGGAGTTGAATACCTCATTCAAGAATTTCTTTTGATCCAACCCGTAGGAATCAATAGAAAAGGCAAATCCCCTATGATACACCAGATCCGGCTCGGTTATTGATAGAGTGAATAGATCCGCCATTTCTGGGAATCTCTCTTCTGATTCAAAAAAATCGTGGCGTAACGCGTATCCCCCTTTGTTCCGGTCATGGAATAGATGAAAGAAATCAAAAAATGGATTTTTGTTCAAGAATGAAATCTTATTGGAACTGTCCATATCCGGTTCATCCTTCGGAACCATATCACATCCCGGATCTGGTTCCGAAGGATGAATTGAGACGGTATCTTGTAAATACGTAATTATCTTGAATATATCAACCATTTCTTTATTTTCCGCTCGCCTGGAAGGGACAAAAGAAACATCTTGTTTTTTCTTCAACAATTTCTGATCTCTAGTGGACCTCTCAGTAGGATTCGAACCCAGATGAAGTTCTGACCATCTGTCAGAGAAAAAAGAACGAATTGATCTTGTAGGATTCCCAAGAAATTCTTCGATTTCTTCCGGAAGCAGATGATTATTCATCCGCTTCTCAGGTTCCGTGAATAGCCAGGACATGGAGGAAGATCCAAAAAGGCATTTTGGGAATCGATCTGATTCTATCTCTGTTCGTTCCGTTTGAAGAAAGGAAGGATCCCAAAGAATCGATCTCTCTTTTAGTTGCTGAATCTCTGTTTGATCGATCAATGTGTGATATTCTGAATTCTCATTTCTAACGGAATCGAAATGATCTCTGGATTGATCAGAAGAAGATCCTTTCCATTGGCTAGAATCCGTTACTTGAACGAAAATAGATCTTGTGGAATCATATTGAATATTTGACAATACATTCCGTACCTTGCTAAAAAACCGATCCTTGTTTACCAACCACACATTGTCTAACCAAATCCAATTCTCTCTCGAGACGTTCCTCAAAAAATCCGATTCGTGCTGATTCTTCCCCCAACTAACGAAGAGATCTTGGCGGAATTGCCACATATGAAATTGAGCACAATTTTGCAAAGAAATACCCCACTTGTTTCTCGAGAAGAGATGGGAAACATGCTCAATATCATTGGATTGCATAGTTGCCCCAGCTCCTTGTTGTTTGAAGAAACTCTCCCCCTGAATTGGTCTTTTTTCACGAAAAGCAGACATGAGATAACAAATCAAGTCTTTCCCTAAGATTTCGAATAGCTGTCCCGAATTCAAGTTGATTATGTTTCGTTTCTTCCTCGGAGAAAGACGATCAAACAATTCCCAATCATGGTCCTTGCGGATCGGATCATCCGTATAGGATAAAAAAAGAAACTCCAGATATTTGCTATCTTTCTCTTTGAATGAGATCTCAATTCCAGCTACGGTTTCATTAGATATCTGACAACTAGAATCCCTCTTTTTTCCGATCCGGTTCCTCCACCACCGCGAACCCCGGTTAGATTCAGGCATGATACGCTTTTTTATTGGGAGAACCCAAGTACTCTCTTGCGGATCCATGAAACAACTCTCAGAAATCTTTTTCCCTTTTGGAAGATACAGGAGCGAAACAATCAACCTATTTCTATTGGAAGACCAAAAAGATTCTTCCAATGTCTCCTTTCTGGGTCCAATGGAATTCATAGGTATAGGAAGAAGCCCCATCAAATAGAGATTTTTTCTTTCGACCATCTTTCGATTGTTAATACGAGATATAAGGACCACTACTACAAGCAGTACTACACCTTTGATCGTGAAATATCGATTGCTTGTTGCACCCTGTGAATCACGTGAAAGTAGGATACTCCAAATTCGGGGGTCAAAGAGTTTCAGAAAACGTTCTTGGTGGAAAAAAATGTGAGTGAAAGATCCCACTGAATCGAATTTGATCCATGAATCTAAGAAATAGTGAGAATTCTTGATCTCTCTCAATATCTCTCTCAATTCGAATATCCAGGATTTGAATTGATGTCGTTTCATTGATTACTCCTAAAGATTTCATTTCAATTGGAATTTGGTTATTCACGATGTACGATGATCCCTGTTAAGCATCCATGGCTGAATGGTTAAAGCGCCCAACTCATAATTGGCAAATTCGTAGGTT